TGAAGGCTTACAGATAGAGTACACGTCTTCATTGGCAAAAAAGCCCGAAGGCTTATACAGCTTGTTGTTGTTTTTCGAGAAAGCTGTAAATTGTCGAGAGTTGCTTGCCTTCCACCGATTGACTGCTTCTATTACCGCCCCTATTTAATTTCCCTATTTGCTTACGGATTTGCTTAACGAATACTTCCCTCAGGCTGGTTATTCCTTGCTTGACAAAAGAGAAGGAAAAGGAAATTTCAGAGATTTTTTGACTAGAAAAAAGAAGGGAATCGCTTTCCTATCTCTAAAAGGAAGGACGGGGGAAAGCCTTTGAACGCCTTATTAGCGAGAGTTTTGACTGGTAGTAGTACCTCCACCAGAGGTCAAATTTAACAGGACTTCCGCTGTAAGAAAATAGGCCTACGAAATATCTTAAAAAAGCCTACGAGATTCACTCATAACAGAAGGGATTAACCACCTATCGTGCTAATAAGAAAAACGAGCGCCTTATTAGTTAGTCAAGTAATCAAGGTCAGTAAAGCGGGAAGAAATTAACCAAGCAAAGGATACTGAAACCGATGAAGCAAACAACGGCTACCAGAAGAGCGGCAGTAGTTTTCCACAAGTTGCTAGAGACCCATTCTCGATAGAGGAGAGTACGACAGAAGCCCAAAATCATGCCAGACGAGATATTGAAAGGCTTGAATGGACAGGTAAGGGACAGACTGATTGCACCCTTCAACCCGGCACAGGACTTATTGGCTTGCTTCTTGAATAAAGGATAAGCACAACTCGCATGCCCCACTCAAATACATGGCCTCGGTCAAGCTCGCTCGTTCCCTCGCTTCCTCTATTCTCGCTTCGCTCCCGTCTTGAAGGTCTTCTTTGCCAGCTACTCTGATGATCTGTCTGATACTCTGGTTCTCCTGATTGATAGCTTTTTCTTTCTTTCTTGCTTTTCTTCTTTTTTGTTTTTTCTGAAAAGTCAAGAAAACAGGTGATACTACTTCGTTTGCTTTCTTTATTACCGGAATCCAACTCCCTGGCTTTAGGAGAAGAACCACTAGAATACAGAGCTAGCTGATTAAAGAGCGAGAAGTGCCTTGCTTAGGGCGGTGTTGATAAAGGTGCGTAATGAATGAATAGTTGCGGGTTACGGGGCGAAGAAAGAGAAATGGCCTGGGTAGCAATGAGCTTCGCTTCTTCAGGAGCGGACTAGTCTCCCTGCTTGGTCTTTATATACGTGCTTACCAGAGAAAGTCAACTGCTTGTTATAAGGTCGAGCTAAGACGATAGAAGCAGAAGGCAAAACTTCTTTCTTGCTGGCATTCACTCTTCCTTGCGGTTCAGTCTCCTGTTCTTGCTTGGCTGGTAAGATAGGGTCTTCCTTGCTTCTGGCTGGATGAATACTGGATATGAACCAATCGAATGAGTTTTCTATAAGCTTCCTCGCCTTCCAGTAGTCTACCTTCCTGGTAGGAATAGGGCTTTCTCTTTCTCATATGAATCCCGGATCAAGACTACTAGCTTGAAGTGGTTGCTTTATGGATTGAATACAGGATAATCACTCCGGCTAGTGAATCAAGAAAGACTGTGAATCCAGAAACCAATCCAAGTGTACTAGCTCGCTGGCTTGCTTGATTGATTTACTGAATCTGACCCTTTTTTTAGTCTCCTTCCTAAATATGGTTGTAGAAGCCCCGGGACCAACTGACTTAACCGTTTCTTCCGAACTTACTTACTTAAAACCTTCTGCTTGATTGGCCGGATAGTGAAATGGAATAAGCTAGCCTGTCTTCGACTGCTGGTTCAATGACAGATTAGGATGGGGGGTTCTCCCTTCGATCCGATCCTTTCTGTGACCCATGGTCTGGAAATGAACTTATTGTCTCTTCGTCTCTTGCCTTTGAAGTTCGGATATTCCGATGAAAGCTGATTCTCTTTCCGTCCCTCGTCATCGAGAGGAAGAGTCGCTATCTATCTATCCATATACGTATCAACAAATGTGGTTCCAGGGATCGGTCGATTGCCCCTCACCAGCAGCTAGAGGAGGAGAAACGAATGATGTCCCGGCCTGGGCACCTATCAGCCAACTATTCCCTCTCTTCCGCTCAGAGACCTTGAAGTGGAGCGTGGATTCGACCTTCTGTTCCTCTCATCGCCCTTCCCTGTCGGATCGACTAGATGGGTCGACCCCAGAGAAGGGTTGATAGGAGAAGTCCTCCCCTAAGTTTGGTTTGTGGGTGGTAGTCTTACTGGATTGGTACCTCATTGAGCTGCGGTAAGTTAAGGTTTGCCTCTCCACGGTTTGCCCTGTAGTTATGGCCCCAAAAGCGCTGCTAGCGGTAATTAGGGCGCTTTCTGAGTTTTATTTACACCTGGAATCTACTGGCCCATATCGATAGAAAGCAAGGGGGGGTAGGCGTTGTTTAGCTCAAAAGGGCTCAAGATAAGCGCGATATACGCGCCTTTGACGCAATCAATAAGGGCTCGGCTTTCGGGAAAGGATGTACAGGAGTATTCTGTTCTGCCTTTTTTAGGAACGAATCTGTTACTGGAAACACCTCGAACGCATGTCTTGATCCAATGCCGGGTGATTGGCAATGAAAGATCAAACTGTCGAAGAGCGCAATCGCGGTGATAGATCTTTTTTAATAACCTATGGGTTTTGAAAGGAATTCGATGACACTACCTTCAAGCAGAAGAAGGGAGAACTTGCTCTACTCTATTAGGTTAGGGCCGGGCCGTATTCTGTTCATCAATCCGCCCCTGATAGACCAGCCGTTGCATATGCCGGCTACTCCTGCCTGTCTTGGGCGACAAGGACATATCACGAGGTAGAGACGCAGGGTCATAGGGTGATATTCCGAGGTAGGCCTCTTAACCCACCACCCTGCCCGGGCCAGGAGCTTTCTTCTGAAGGACTGTTTCATTTCACTCTCTTGATCAGGGGATAAGGGTATCTTTTCCTTTATTGATTTCGTGACGGTCGTAAGTAGCAAGTTTATATTCTTCAGTCATTGATAAACAATTTCTTGGACAATACTCAACGCAGTTACCACACGAAATCAATACAACCATTAAGCAATCGTTTCTTTCGAATATCAGTTTCCAATTTCCAATCCACAACAGGCAGATCTATAGGGCATACACGAACACATACTTCACAAGCAATACATTTATCAAATGAAAAATGGCGATGTGATTCATTTTGAATAAGGATATTTCATAGTTACAGGTAAACGATTTGTTTGGGATAAGGTAATCATGAAACTTTGACCAATGTACCTTGCAGCTCGTACTCTTTGTTGACCATAATTCATGAACCCAGTTACCATAGGGCGTTCATATCTTTTCATAATTTCATCTTTCTTTCTCTTGTTTGAGACAAGTCGTGAATATCGTATTCCTTTTTTCTTTACAGTGAAAGGAGTTGGGAAGAAGTTGTTAATAATAGATTACCGAGAGAAATAGAGAAATTTCCAGCCAAGATTTCATAGTTGGTCCATTCTTAGTCTAGGTAAAGTCCATCTTGTTGTGATAGGAATGAACAAGAACAAATAAGTTTTAGCTAATGTAATAAAGATACCAATTGTCGTTCCAAAGATTCAATCCGCTTTTCAAATAGCTCAGGAACAAATAAGACAGGAATGGAAAGATTCCAACCGCCTTTTAACAGTAAAGAACTGTTACAAATAATGAGGAAACTAATAGATTTAGATAGGAAGCAACGTAAAATAAACCAAATAGGATCCCTGAATATTCGGTTTGATAACCTGCTACTAATTCTTCTTCTGCTTCTGGTAAATCAAACGGTAATCTCTCGCATTCTGCTAGGGAAGAAAGACGAAAGCGGCAGCCATTAAGTGGAGAAGTAAGTAGGCCAATGCCAATTGAAAGCTAACTAGTTGTCCCTCTTCGATTTCGATGACAGGAAAGATCAGATGCACAGAAGGAGCTGCACATGAAGAATGGCAAGACATTGAAAGAAGGGGCACGAATGCCCTGTTGAGGAAGAGAAGGGTTTTGAGAAGAAGGCCTTATCGTCTGCTAGAGGAACTGACATGACATCTAATTCAACTATAGAACTTTTTATGAGGTATATTTTCCAAGTTTCTACTGTCAAGGAGGGCGTTCCCTTAGTGACTTTAGGTGGCGGGAACAACAAAGCAAGTTAAAGCTCAGTAGGAACAGGTAAGGAGAAGGGTATAGCAATAAAGAACAAAGGCACAGAAGAAGTTCCAGAAGAAGAAATAGAAGTGGTGAAAGTGATAGATGCAGGCAAGGGGGGCTTTGCCCCCCTTGTCAAAGGTAAGGCTGTGGCAAAGGCCTCAAAGAAAAAAGAGGTGAAACCCTTTGTCACAGGAAAGGGGAAGTCCTTCACCACTAAGGTGGCAGAACAGGCGGAGAGTGCCCCGAAGACAAGAGTGGTTAGTACTCTTGGGGAGAACATGGAGGCGGCCAAAGGCCAAGATTCAGATAGCTGAGTATATTTATTCGCTGTAAGATAAAGGGCCATTGAGTTTAAGGTTTCGCCTTTCAAGTGGATCCTTTCTTTGTCGGCTTTTCGTGTTTGTTCTCGGTATGTTCCTCAAAAGAGTGGGTTCCTTGTTTTCGGGATGCGATCCATCATAAATCTCTGTCTGGTGAGTGACACCCTTCTATTATGGAAAGCAGAATTGCATCTATTGCCAAAGGGGTAGGTGTCACCCTCGGTTTCTTCCATCTGTTGACTCTCCTTTCTTTGTCTCATGAGAATAAAAAAAGGTTCTATCGCAAAAGACATTAGATAAAGAAAAGTTCTCCCTAATAAGAAAGCCTGTGCTTGGTCGATTCGGATTCATCAAGAGTCATTCCTCGAGTCTTTTCAAAAAAAAAACCCACTCCTGTCAAGTGAATGGTGCTTGCTGTAGACTTTGGGACTTGACTCGCGTAAATGGATTGCGCCCAAAGCCATAGGATTAGCTTCGGATAAGCAAGTGATTAAGGAGCGGATCCCTTTTCGCATGAGACCCAAAAGGGGGAAGTCTTTTGGCACGGGTAGTAACCAGCAGCTTGAAAGACGGGTATGTCCCTTGTTTTTGTAACCATTACTGAAAGGAGCCAAAGGTGCGGTGATTCAAAAACAGTAGAAGATAGTTGCTTGGCACGAAAGGAACGCTAGTTCCCGGGGCAGTCCGAGGACCAACACCGTGGATACTTTCCCCTTAGTACTTAAAAAGCCATGATGCCGGCTCCGCCTTTTGAGCGAACAATTGTGGATTTCCCCGCAAGACCGATGAGCGGACAATTGGTTCTATCTTTTCTCAGGTAGAGACCAATATCTCGGTATGTTTTGGTTGCTTCCCGTTTAGGAGATGAGCAATTGCGTGAAGCGCATGTAGCTTTTCTTACGTACTGATTAGGGTTGCTTGGCTGTACGCCTTATTCTTATTGTTGTACCCGCATTTATGAGTGAAGGGGGTAGGCATTCTTGGATCTCCTCTCTTCTCCGTGGTTACTTGGACAAGGCAGTTGTCTGGAAGGCATCGGATGCAAGCCCGCACAAAGCGAATCGTCAAACATTCAACCTTAATACACTTCCTCCGTGTCGTTGGAAAAAAGAGTACCTTTTTGTACGAGGTTCGAAATCTTTGGAAGCGATATGACGCTCGGCTCCTCCATCTTTAGTAAATTTGGCAGGCTTCCGAAGATCCGGAATAGACTGGTATTGTGTCAGAGAAAAAAGAGCGGGCGGGGAGGAAAGTTGGTTTTGTCAATCTTTCCTTTGTCTTAGTGAAAGGGTTTTTAGTGGCCACTAAAAAAACCAGAAAATCTTGGATTACTGGTGCAAAGAAACACTAGGGTTTAATCCCATTTCAGTAAACATACCTTAGGAGAGCTTCCGTGGACAGACCCCCGTCCTCTGACTTACAGTATTAGAGGATGAGATCAACCAGGTAAGTCCCTCAGGGATGGATCCGCAACAATGGCAAAAGTTTCCTCTTCCTGGTCGCCGAGTAATTCAACGTGATCTATCGTGGCTCTTATCCAGCAGCGTTTCAATAACGTGTAGCTCAATCCACGGGGTATAGCCAGTTTGGAAGGGTTGTCCGATCCCTCTCTTTGCGTAAGTGCCTACGTCTGTTGGTCTATGGAAAGATAATGGATTCGTTTCCTCGATTTACGAGGCAGATTCCAAAGGCGTATCAGTGCTTCGATCGGATATTGGTTGGAAAGCTTAGGCAGGCACTCTTGTCATCCTTCCTGGTTAGTTGGTTTTGAAGAACTCTTTTTTCGTTTGGGTCCCTTTCTGATCTTAGTCAGATTGGGCCTTGCCCCATAACTAACAGGTCAACTAAAAGGGAATATCTCACAAACGGTTTGTTTGTGCCAGTTCAATGTAGCGAGACAGGCATCGGACCCCGCCCCTAACCCCGAACCAAACCCATTCGCTGGAAAGGCAGTAGAACTGGTCAAGCGTTCCAGTCAATGAAGATACTGCTTTTAGTTTAGTTGATTTGATTCTGTCAAGCTAGTGGTTACGGTGGCATCGCTTTCAATGTCTGGATGCGCGCCTTCGGCTTGGGTATGGAGAGGAACAAGAAGGAGTTCGTGGACCCGTACCGTAAGTCTAGTCTCGGCTAGTTAGTGTGGTGCGGGTTGCCTTGCCTTCAAAGTCTCGATTCAGATCTTTGTTCATTCGGATTTCCGGGTCTGGTGGATCGAGTCTTAAACTACTGAGGCACTGGCGAGTCCAGTTCACTGTAGTTTTACAGGAAGCTAGGTAGGGCCAGCAGTTCGGTATGTCTCTTTCGAGCGTGCTTGCTCTCTGGCTCTGTGGTTTTCCTAAGCGTCTATCCTTTTGAGTCTTGTCCTGTATTATGTCCAACCTACAGAGAGACTTGTTGTTTAGTTTTAAAGGGTCGCGGGTCAGTACCTTCCCATTGGGTTGTGTCTGTCCTTCCGCCTGCTTTTCTAGGGTAGCTATTCTTCCTGTGTGTATGGTTTTTCGGCGTAATCTCTTATCATAGTTGGGAGATTGTCGGAGTTCATTTGGCACAAGGAGCTTCTTATTAAGCACCCGAAATCCCCTCGCAGGGTAGGGAAGCAGGTGGAGTGTAATTCCTTAATAAAGTTCGGAGATAGGCTGATTTTTGCTTTTGGTCAGTAAGGCTAATTGCTCACCCCCGCCAACCAAGTAGGGTGTATGCTCTATTGCCTTATCTGCCTAAAGGTATGAGTGGATCGTAAAGTCCCGATTTATAGTCTCTTGGAGTGTCAGGTATTGGTGGGTTTTGGACTAGGTGTCGTTATCTTTTCGATGGCAGTGAAAGTAGTGTGTTTCTTTCTTTGTTCTTTGTTAGAACGCGAATTCTCGTAAATAAGTCGGGTTGGGGTGAGTTGCATTCCTTGAAGGAATCCGAGCTTAGAGAACTGAGCGACGTCGCGAGCGAGGAACGAGCTACGTCACGAAGTGAAGTGAACTAAGCAAGGGCGAGGGAGGATAGACAGATTAGACCGAGTACCTGAAATATCGAATCTATCTCGTCCGTTCGAATCAAAAACTTGCTCCATCCAATTTCAGTAAGTCCTTTAGGGCAGCGAGCAAAGAAGCGAGGCAAGCCTATTTATAAAGATCGAAAAGAACACTATCGAGCTTACAGAGAGGGATTTCCTCGGGGGCAAGCCCGAACTCCGTACTGTCCTCTTGGCTTGAATCACCAGCTTGGTTTGATTCACAAAACCATTGTTGTCGGTCGGTCGTTTTATTGCATGCGCCCTGTGGAGTCAAGTTACGAAGGCTACACTTGACAGGCTTCGGCAAGTGAATGGTGCTTGCTGCCTTCGGCAAGGTATCCCTACGGAATCGGTTTTCTTAAAGTAGAAGAGTTCCCCACCTCGTAGTGATGGTAGGATTGGTCTACAAATCACTGTAAATTGCATATAACTCTTTGATTTTCGCAAATCTGATCTCTTCTTTCCTCTTGGCGAAGCATGGATGTCAGATTAGCTGAGCGCTGGTTGTTATCTGAATCTATTAGTTCTTCGCTATTGGTCTTGGTATGGTACTACACCGTCGCTTTGGATCTTCATAATCCTATCGAGATTCTCCTCAAGCCTCCTGTCGTGCCGACCACAGTCCATCGTACTTGTAAAATCCAAAAATTGGACAAGGACGGGGCTACTCCTAAGGCTTACGACTTAGTGAGGTCGCGTCAAAGCCCTCGACCTTTAGGGGTCGGAGGGCGTAGCGCCTTGAGAGATATCGTGGATGTTCGGTTCCTTCGGGGGGGTGGCCGGCGGGTCGCCTCTTGACTTCTGAAAAAAGAAAAGAGAGAATTTGACGATCTGATTCTGGAGGAGAATACATGTCCACGGAATGATCTCAATATATTATTTCAAGAGGCACTGTTCATCAGTGATCTTGTGCGTATACTCCTAGAATAGCAGAGAGGAAAAATAGAGACTTATATGAAACGGTTAGAGCTATGATGTTTGGGATGAATCTCGTTTGGGCAGAAGCTGTGTTGACCGCAACATACTTGATCGATCGCATACCGTCAAAGTTCTTGCTGGAAAATCTCCCGTCGAATATAGGTAAAGCTGGAAGCATCCCTGAAGACTATATAGTCAGTCTTTGGCTGCTGTTATATTAACCATTTTTAAAGAAAGGAAGCTAACGAAAGAAAGCGAGCTCAACGAAACAAGCGAAGCGAGCAGCAGGAGAAGAAGATCGGTAGTAGAAGGTAACGAACTAGACACTCTTCAAGAGATCAGAAGCGAAACTCGGCAAGGAGAAGGCTGAGCCCAGGTGCTACACGTAAGTAGGCGTCACCTGGGGGGGCCGCACGACTCGGGCAGACTCTCTACCCGTGCGCGTGACAGTTGGTATCAGAGCGGAGTTTTGGTCCCCTTTCGATTTCTGCTAATTCTCTTCTTCCATGTCCAAGCTTGACGATAGCAGTTCCGCGCTGTCTGCGGCGGCTGTTGCTAAGGAAACACTCAAGGATCGACCAACTTGATGGCAAGGTCGACCATTTGGGCGGACAAGTGGAGACTATGGCAGAAAGGCTGGATAATCTGGAATCGTTGGTCACCAGACTCAGTGATCGCGGTGATCTTCCCAGTGAAGGAGAGCCGTCTTCATGGGGCCTCAACGATCTCGGTGGCGATGTCCAAAGCGTGACGGACCGGGTCAAATTGAGGAGCTTGCTGTGGAGATAGGTCTCCGGTTCGTGAACCGCCCTATGCTGGTCAAGTACTCACCTGGCGACTCCAGACGCATTCGAGTCCCGGAACCACAGCCATTCAACGCGAAATGCCAAGGAATTTCTCGTCCTCTTGGACATTCCACAGTACTTGTTGGCTGTTCGTGCCCCGACCAAGTGACAATGGCAACAATGTCTCTCTCAGGGGATGCGAAGCTGTGGTGGCGGACGCGATATGAGGACGTGCTGGAGGGCCGTTGCGAGATCAACGCCTGGGAGGAACTCAAGAGGGAGCTCAAGGAAAGGAGCAGTTCCTTCCCTTCCTGCCTGGGAACGTTGCATGGCTCGCACGAGAGTCCGCGGACCGTATTCGAGAAAATCAAAGCAGACCTTATGACAAAGGGACTGACCCGAGCTATAGACAAAGAAAGACTTTTCTAGATAGAATAACGCACCCACTCAGACTTGCATCAAAAAGAGGGCTACTTCACTATGAATGGTAATAGTTCGAATTGAAAGCGACGGGTGTCAATTACCAAAAACGACTCGACCACTAACTCAGTCCCGCGGGTAACACAAGGCCGAAGATGGATGCGAAGAATAGTTTAGAATAATGAAACCACTCTCGAACCATCACACGGATTCCGACCCAACTGCCCATGATATGTACAGAACGGAATTACAAGGCATTCGATTCTATGCGCAGACGTGAAACCTCTATCGATAGAAGCATTCTAATCCGCCTATTTAGAGAGGAACGATTCCCTCGTCTGAGAACCGCCATTCACGCACGAAACGGAGAGAACCTAAACAAAAATGCAGAAGTGAGC